TCCAGAAACATTTTTCAAATACAAAAGTTCAGTATCTTCTCACGAATTAGTGAATTAAATTAAACAGGATTCATTTTTTTTTAACGAAAAATTTTCTCGTATCATAAAAAAATGGAAAACACTTATAAATACTAAATATACAAATAAATATTTATACAAATAAAAAAAATGTGGGAGATAGAAACAAGATGCAGGGTCGTTTGTCTGCTTGGCTAGTCAAACACGGGCTAGTTCATAGATCTTTGGGCTTCGATTACCAAGGAATAGAGACTTTACAAATAAAGTCTGAAGATTGGCATTCCATTGCTGTCATTTTATATGTATATGGTTACAATTATCTACGTTCTCAATGTGCCTACGACGTAGCACCAGGCGGGCTGTTAGCTAGTGTGTATCATCTTACGAGAATAGAGTACGGTGTGGATCAAGCGGAAGAGGTATGCATAAAAGTATTTGCTCCAAGGAGCAATCCGAGAATTCCGTCCGTTTTCTGGGTTTGGAAAAGCGCGGATTTTCAAGAACGGGAATCCTATGATATGTTGGGAATCCATTATGATAATCATCCACGCCTGAAACGTATTTTAATGCCCGAAAGTTGGATAGGATGGCCCTTACGTAAGGATTATATTGTCCCCAATTTTTATGAAATACAAGATGCTTATTGAATGAGAAGAAACGGATCTTCACTTCGACAACTTCTGATATCTAATATCTAAGAACTATTTTGATGTTTTGCTCTCGATCAAATAGAGTAATTAATGTACCACTGGTACTATGGGTGGATAAAAAAAGAAACGACAAATATAAGAATTCATTGAGATTCTAAAAAGTTTTCGTTTGGATGCGCTAACAGCCGATAGAGTGAACGAAAAAGTGCCCCACCATGAACTTTGTACCGCGCATACATGAATCATTTACGTAGACGGGTTCCAGAAAGTCATAGAATGTATGAGGAAATTAAGAAATGAAAAAAGATATGGGCGGGGATCCGATTCTATTTGGACTGGACCTGAGATGAATCTTTTCTATTTTCATCCTTTAATTACCCGAGACTCCAGACTCCACTTTTTTTGTTTTGGGCGTTTGAACTAACTAATGTAACCTTTTGGGATATGTATGAAGTATTTATATTCTATGCATTTTTAATAAGAGGAGACACAATATGAACAAAAAAAAAAAAAAGAAAACATAATCAAATTCTTTATTTTAAAAACTATCTACCCATATATTTTATAAATATATGGGGTATATCGCGTGATAACTAGATAAATAACTTACGTATGTGTCATGATCTCGACTATTTATGAAAATAAAGATGTATATTCAGCCATCCATATTGGTTAATTTCGCGAATGGATACTTGGCAAAAAAGAATCATGCGCCAGGAACCAGATTTGAACTGGTGACACGAGGATTTTCAGTCCTCTGCTCTACCAGCTGAGCTATCCCGACCATTCCCCTTTCTGGCGCATCATCTACTAATTTTATTAGATAACTTGGGTCTATGTCAATTAAAAGGACGAAAAGTCTTAAAAAGTCTTATCTAGGTACCATAATTTCTTTGGTCTTCAAAAAAAAGGACTTTGTCTCTAAGTTTATTTCAGTTTGAGTACGCGTAATGATATCGATTGTGAATCACTCAAATCAAATGATTCCTCAGATATTAATCTGTACGTATATCCCAAGACTTGTGATAGGGGAAAAACATTTTCGTCCAGAGCCATTGAAAACAAAAAAATGAGGAACATAACCACCTTCAAACTTTTAATAAAAAAGGGATAATTAGTTATGGAGTGAAATAAGCTTTTGGGGATAGAGGGACTTGAACCCTCACGATTTAAAAAGTCGACGGATTTTCCTTTTACTATAAATTTCATTTTTGTCAGTATTGACATGTAGAACGGGACTCTATCTTCATTCTCATCCGATTAATCAGTTATTTAAAAGATCTATCAGACTATGGAGTAAATGAATATTGGATTCTTTTTTTTTTTTCAACTTGGAATAGATATATTTCATATTTATATTATCTAAACAAAATTCAGATTATATATATAATATATGGATTCGGGTTGTCATTAATCATTAATCATTTTATATAGTTCAGTACGTATATGCTTTACCCTTTTTGGAGTGGAGTTTTGATGGAAGAATTCTTATAACAACACAGTCAACCCCATTTGTTAGAACAGCTTCCTTTGAGTCTCTGCACCTTTCCTTTTTTTAGGAGTTGGCTCAGGATTGCCCATTTTTATTAATTCCAGGGTTTCTCTGAATTTGAAAGTTTTCACTTAGTAGGTTTCCATACTAAGGCTCAAGCCAATTAAGTCCGTAGCGTCTACCGATTTCGCCATATCCCCCTTTCTTTGTTTTTTAATTAGGATCTCAGTAGAATATACTTCCCTTTTTTATTCTTTTATGTCGGAACCATCGAATTCATTAGATTTGATACGGATTACTCTTCCGATTACTAGACCGAAAGGGAAAGGTGTTTTCTCCTTTTTTGTTTTTTGTCTAACTTCTTTCATCTCTATAGAAAACCTATATTTGATTTTTTATTTGGTCTAATTCGAATTCGAAATGATTCTATCATTTCTGGAACTGCAATTCAATATGGATGGATATATACCATATATATACTCTTCTCCTTTCATTTTCCCATGCAATTTTAAATACTCAAAGGTTCGATTCTTTGTTTTTTATCTTAGTCTATGAATGAAAACAGAAGAATATCTTACATTAAATTATGTTATTATGATCTGGATTTCATCTTTCTCGATTCTAAATTTTGCAAATTATTTTTTTTTATTTCTTTTTTATTCTTCTCCTTTCCTTCCTTTATTTTCGTTTTTTTCTTAAGGCAGACCTATCCTATATACTATAAACAAAAATGAAAATAAATTTGTATATATATTTATCATATAATGATTTTCAATTTCGATTTGAAATGAATTTTAAAACTCATAGACCTACGAAATAGAATTTCGTTGGTCTACAAAATAAAATAGAAAATATATAGAAATGAAAGAAAACGAAACTCAATTCCATATTTATTTGATTTGAAATTAATATTTGAAATTAATATCATACAAAGAAGAAAAATGAATAGTTAATAGCTAAGCCTAATAACTAAAAACTAAGATATAGTTTATTGAATTCCTATGTATGTAGAATTTCTGCGAGCCCGCTTAGCTCAGAGGTTAGAGCATCGCATTTGTAATGCGATGGTCATCGGTTCGATTCCGATAGTCGGCTTTTCTCTATTTTTTTTTATTTGTTCGATTTTTTTATTTAGTTTCATTTTACATGATGAATCCGTTTTTGGAATCAAAGAACAAACAATAAGGTCGCCTTTCCTTATTCATATGAATAAAAGGAAAAGAAAGAGTCTTTTTCTTTATTTGGTGTGCCAAGATTTAACCCTTTACTTTTACTTACATATTTTAATAAAAAAATACAAAATAAAATAGATAATAAAAAAATGGGTTCGTATATAAGATTTATACAATAATAATTCATTACATTATGTATTGTAATATAATACTTCAGGGGATTTCGCTTCATTTATCATTTAGTTCAGTTTGAATTTCGATTTATTTTGTAAAATATAAATAAAGAAAAAAGAAAGGAGTCTTTATGTCGCGTTACCGAGGGCCTCGTTTCAAAAAAATACGCCGTCTAGGGGCTTTGCCTGGATTAACTAATAAAAGGCCTAGAGCCGGAACTGATCTTAGAAACCAATCGCGTTCCGGGAAAAGATCTCAATATCGTATTCGTCTAGAAGAAAAACAAAAATTGCGTTTTCATTATGGTATTACAGAACGACAATTACTTAAATACGTGCGTATCGCCAGAAAAGCCAAAGGTTCAACAGGTCAGGTTTTACTACAATTACTTGAAATGCGTTTGGATAACATCCTTTTTCGACTGGGTATGGCTCCGACTATTCCGGCAGCCCGCCAATTAGTTAACCATAAACATATTTTAGTTAATGGTCGTATCGTAGATATACCAAGTTATCGTTGCAAACCCCAAGATACTATTATGGCGAGGGATGAACAAAAATCCAGGACTCTAATTCAAAATTATCTTGATTCCTCTCCCCGTGAAGAATTGCCCAAACATTTAACTCTTGACCCATTCCCATATAAAGGATTAGTCAATCAAATAATAGATAGTAAGTGGGTCGGTTTAAAAATAAATGAATTGCTAGTGGTAGAATATTATTCCCGTCAGACTTAATCCTAACTAAAATATAAATCAAAGAGTTCGGACAATTTGGCCCCTTTCTTTTGCCAAAGTAAATTGACTTAAGGTTGAAAGTCAGAGGTTTTATTCTAAATTTCTCCGACTCGTATATCCTACCCCGTCCCGGATTTTTCCTATTCATGTATCATTGATCGGCAGAAAGATTTTCATTCCTTGTCCATACTTTCCAGTATTTTACGTACCACAGCAATTTGAAATAATATATATATAAATAAAAGAAGGGCCTAACTCTTATGTTCTACAAATATGTTCTAGTTAAGGGTATTTCTTGTTGTTTGATTTTAGGAATGTTGGCGAATTAGGCGAAAGTACGGAAAGAGAGGGATTCGAACCCTCGGTAAACAAAAGCCTACATAGCAGTTCCAATGCTACGCCTTCAACCACTCGGCCATCTCTCCTACACAATGATTATGACTCAGAAACCGAAGAAATAGCGAGACATTACTCTATTAATATTTATTATGAATATTTTCATTTTTGTTTCGATAGGTATGCCCAGCTCAAATAGACAGGATTAAATCAATTAATTTGAACGAATCAACTGATTGATGGGTTTATGTTTTTTAGACCGTGTATGATTAATGGATACTCTTCACCCATGGTTCCATTTCGATTTAGACTACAATTCCAAAAAAAACTAGGAAATTCCTTATCGAGTTTTAAAGTTCTCACCAACAAATCCTTTATCTCATCGATCTATTACAAATTCATCACTCATCCCGGGTATATTT